AAGACCCCTTACCCCATAGAGATATGGAATAGAAAGAAGTATTTTGATTGCCACTATAATTTTGAAAATGAACATTTAAATGACCTTCAAACGTAAGTAAATAGATGCGAAACATATAAAATGCGGTTAATCCTGCGGTAGCCCAAGCTATTATTGCAAAAATTGGCGAATACAACCAACTATCATTAAGAATTTCATCTTTTGACCAAAAACAAGCAAGAGGCGGAATACCACAAAGAGAAAGTGTACCTAATAAAAAAGAGGTTTTAGTAATCGGTACATGTTTTGTTAAACCACCCATAAAAACCATATTCTGACTTTTATCCGGAGAATAGCCAACAACAGTTTCCATTGAATGAATAATGGACCCAGACCCTAAAAATAATAATGCTTTGGAATAAGCATGAGTAATCAAATGAAATAAAGCACTTTGATAAGACCCCATTCCTAGAGCTAACATCATATAACCCAATTGAGACATTGTCGAATAGGCTAAACCCCTTTTAATGTCTTTTTGAGCAAGAGCTAAAGTAGCTCCTAATAATAATGTGATTATGCCTATCAACGAGATTAAATTCATTATATAGGGTATAACCATGAAAAGAGGGAGAAGGCGAGCTACAAGAAAGATCCCCGCTGCTACCATAGTAGCAGCGTGTATAAGAGCCGAAATAGGAGTGGGTCCCTCCATAGCATCGGGTAACCACACATGAAGGGGAAATTGTGCAGATTTAGCAACTGCACCGGTAAATAATAAAGCAGCACACAAAATAACAAAGGAAAAGTTGACTTCATTATTATAAATCAAGTTATTGAGTATTTCGAATAAATCCTGAAATTCAAAACTACCTGTTATACAATAAAACCCTAAAATTCCTAATAATAAACCAAAATCCCCTACACGATTAGTTACAAATGCTTTTTGACAAGCATTTGCTGCAGGAGGTCGCGTAAACCAAAACCCTATTAATAGATAGGAACACATTCCAACTAATTCCCAAAAAAAATAAATTTGTATCAAATTTGAACTAGTAACTAATCCCAACATGGAAGTACTGAAAAAACTCATATAAGCAAAAAATCTCAAGTATCCTTGATCGTGAGCCATATAATTATCACTATAAATAAGAACCATGATTCCAACAGTAGTGATTAACATTGACATAATAGAAGTAAGTGGATCGATCAAGCAGCCAAATTCTAAAGAAAAATCATTATCGAGTGTCCAAGACCATACATATTGGTGGATAGAACTGCTATTTATTTGCTGAATAGACAGATTAATTGAAAAAATCATGACTATACTTAACAATAAGATACTTGGAAAAGCCCACATACGACGAAGATTTTTCGTTGCTGTCGGAAAAAGAAGAAGTCCCACTCCTATTAACATAGGAATTGGAAGTGGAACAAAAGGTAAAATCCACCCATATTGATATGTCTGTTGCATAAAAAAATTGAAATTCGTAATTAAATTTTTCCGATTTATCGGACCTTACTTCTTTTGAAAGGAGTCAATAAAAAAATGAAAATATGCACTAAGCTTAACCTAACTTAAATATAAAAAAGAAAAATTTTTCATTTTTCTTTCTTTTTACTTATTCTTTCTCTTTCTGAATTTCTTCTAAATATTTCAAATATTCAAATCAAGAAGTTACAATTGGTCAAATCATATAAAAGACAAAGATTAATTATGAGTCTCCTTCGAATTTGAAAATGCAAGTCAAATTTTGACAAATTACTAAAAATATTCTTCTTGTTTTTTATTTTTTAGAAAAATTTTATGCGATTTTACCATATCGTTCATATTCCATTCTTTTAGAATTTTAGAAAAAAAATTATCTAGAAAAGCGCAGATTTTTTTAAACAATAGATGTCTTTCACATCCAGCTATACCAATGAGTAATCTCTTAATTTTTATTTAAATGGCAGTTCCAAAAAAACGTACTTCTGCATCAAAAAAGCGTATTCGTAAAAATTTTTGGAAAAGGAAAGGCTATTGGTCAGCGTTAAAAGCGTTTTCTTTAGGGAAATCTCTTTCTACCGGGATTTCAAAAAGTTTTTTTGTGCGACAAACAAATAAAATAAAAAAATAAGTTATTAAGAAATAAAACAGAACACCTTATAAAAATCTAAATTGACCTGACTTAAAAATTAAATTCTTCCGTTTCAAAAAGACAATTCTCAAATTCCATTTCCTGTTGAATTAATTCATAGGAAATGGAATTCTTCTGTTTTACTTTTACTTTAAACCGAATTTAAACAAAGTCTTTTTTTTTTTAACAAAAAAACACAAGATACTCACTTTCTTTTTAATATATTTTCTTTCCAGAATAGGAGTCTTATTTCCCCCAGCAACTTATTTGTACTATAAAAGATTTTTTTTTGCACAACTTTCTTACTTTTCTTTTGGATTTTCTGTAAATTCTTATATAGAATAGAGCCCATATATCTCTGGCCATCAATTCACGCAAAAACACTTAGTGTAAATTTTATGGATAAATATGTGTGAATTTTGAATAATCTAAAATAGGTTTTTTGTTCATTGATAAAACTTATTTTTTGGTTGTACTTTTTAAAATTAAATAAATCAAAAACATTTAATTTAAAAAATGTTTTTTAGAGGAAAGGTTCTATCCCTTAATTGATAGTAAGACTTTTTGGTTTTACAAGAATTCAAGTAAAGAAGATTCTCAAATACACAATAAAACTAAAACCCTAAACTAAAATAATGAACGTTCAAGGACATATTTGAACAGATTTTATTCATTGATTTGAATCTTTCCTGAAAATATTGCACCCAATTGAATTCTTAAATCTAGACGATTGCTTATTTATAGGCTATTATGAGGTCAAGACAAGCCGCTATGGTGAAATTGGTAGACACGCTGCTCTTAGGAAGCAGTGCTAGAGCATCTCGGTTCGAGTCCGAGTGGCGGCATGTCATTTCCTAAAAAAAGAAAATAGATCCTATAATGAATAATGAATTCAATTGCCGATTTCGATTTTATAATTAAGGAACTCTTTTTATGATATTTTCAACTTTAGAGCATATATTAACTCATATTTCTTTTTCGACTGTTTCAATTCTAATTACAATTCATTTGATAACCTTTTTTGTCGATGAAATCGTAAAACTATATGATTCATCCGAAAAGGGCATGATAACGACTTTTTTGTGTATAACAGGATTATTAATTTCTCGTTGGATTTATTCGAAACATTTTCCACTAAGTGATTTAAATGAATCGTTAATCTTTCTTTCATGGAGTTTTTCCTTTATTTATATAGTTCCGTATTTCAAAAAAAATCAAAATATTCTAAGCACAATAATAGGTCCAAGTGCTATTTTTTCCCAGGGCTTTGCTACCTCAGGCCTTTTAACTGAAATACACGAATCCACTATATTAGTACCTGCTCTTCAATCCGAGTGGTTAATAATGCACGTAAGTATGATGATATTGGGATATGTGGCCCTTTTATGTGGATCATTATTATCAGTATCACTTCTAGTCATTACAGTTCGAAAAAATAGAAAATTTTTTTCTACGAGTAATCATTTATTAAATTTAAATAAGTCATTTTTCCTTGATAAAGTCGAATACATGAATGAAGAAAAAAATATTTTAAAAAAAACTTCTTTTTTTTCTCCAAGGAATTATTATAAGTCGCAATTGATTCAACAATTGGATTATTGGAGTTATCGGGTTATTAGTCTAGGATTTCTCTTTTTAACGATAGGAATTCTTTCTGGAGCAGTATGGGCTAATGAAGCATGGGGGTCCTATTGGAGTTGGGACCCAAAAGAAACTTGGGCTTTTATTACTTGGATCATATTTGCAATTTATTTACATACTCAAACAAATCTAAAATTGAAGGGTACAAATTCAGCAATTGTAGCGTTTATTGGATTTCTTATAATTTGGATATGCTATTTTGGAGTAAATCTATTAGGAATAGGATTACATAGTTATGGTTCATTTACATTAACATCTAATTAAATTCAAAAAGGAGTTCTTACCACTTACCAATAGGAATAGAAAAGCATATAACGCATATCAAACTTTGTGTGAACTAGGGAGAGACCCGTTACTTTGATTCGCGAGGCTCTCCCTAGTTCACACAAAGTTTTTTTACTTAACACAAGAGAAGAAAAAGCGTTCTTTTTGTCATTGTACAACGAACCTTTTTATAAATGATAAGATTTTTTTCATTTTTTATTTATAAAAAAACTATCTAAAAAAAGAATTAGATAGGATAACTTCAACCTTTTCAACTGATAGTGAAAGAACGAAATCGGGGTACATACCAATACCTAGTACGGGTAAAAAAAAGGAGATCGAAAGAAATAACTCTCGCGGCCCAGAATCAAAAAAAGAAAAGTTTGGGCCATTAAATATCTTGTATCCATAGAACATCTGGCGTAACATAGATAATAAATAAATAGGGGTTAATATAATTCCAATTGCCATTACAAAAGTAATTAGGATTTTTGTCATTAAAAGAAATTTTGGACTAGTAATTAGTCCAAAAAAGACTATTAATTCGGCAACAAAACCACTCATACCTGGTAATGCGAGGGAGGCCATCGAAAAGCTACTGAATATCGTGAACATTTTTGGCATTGGGATAGCTATTCCACCCATTTCGTCAAGATAAAGAAGACCTATTCTATCATAAGTTGTTCCAGCCAAGAAAAAAAGCGCAGCACCGATAAATCCATGAGAGATTATTTGTAAAAGGGCTCCGTTGAGTCCCATATCTGTGATAGAACCAATTCCTATAATTATAAAACCCATATGAGATACAGAGGAATAGGCTATTCTTTTTTTTAAATTTCGTTGACCAAGAGATGTTGAAGCTGCATAGATTATTTGTACTGCGCCCACTATTATTAACCAAGGAGAAAATAGAGAATGAGCATGAGGAAATAATTCCATATTGATTCGAACTAATCCATACGCTCCCATTTTTAATAAGATTCCGGCTAGAAGCATACA